TACGAAGAAAAACGAATACAAATTCGCATTCAGATACATAAGAATTATATAGGAACCAAAATAGTCTTTTATTTTCTTTTGAAAAAACGTAAATTGATTTCTTCGGAGTAATGAGACTATTCCAATTATGATATTCGTGGAGAAAGAATCGCAATAAATGCAAAGATGGAACATCTTGGATCCGGCATTGAAGGATTTGAACCAAGATTTCCAAATGGATAGGATAGGGTATTAGTATATCTGACACATAATTTAAATGTGATAATTTGTCCTCTAAAAAGGGAAATATTGAATGAATAGATCGTAAATTCTGACATTTTGGTATTTCTTTTTCTTCGGGAAAAGATACTAATCGCAGCGAGAATGGAATTTCCACAATGACCGCAAAACCTTCTGATATCATCTGAGAAAAAAAATGAGAATAAAAATAAGTGTTGTGCCCAACGAATCGATTTTGATTAGAATTTTGATTAGAATAATTAACCGAATTAATCAAATAATTCTGTTGATACATTCGAATAATTAAACGTTTCACAAGTACTGAACTAGATTTATTGTCATAACCAATAATTTCCACGGGTTCGTAAAAAATCGAATCATTTAAACCATGATCATGAGCAAACGCGTAAATATACTCCTGAAAAAGAAGCGGATATAGGAAGTGTTGTTGCCGAGATCTATCTTTTTCTAAATATCCTTGTAATTCTTCCATTTACATTTCTACTTGAGCCAGAGGCAGGAGGTTTTTCTTGGTTTATCAAATGATACATACATAGTACAATATGGTCAGAACAGGGTATTATGTATTGTATTATATATATAATATAGTAAGAAAAAAATATATACCCCGGAAACGAAACGGGGAGTCCAATCAACAGATCTTTTTACCTTCCTTTTCTATCCAATTGGTTTATGTTCGTTATAATTACAACAGGAGAAAAAATCCTTTATTTTTGCAACCCAATTGCTCTTTTGACTTTGGAATAAATTCTCTTTATCAATATACTGTTTCTTCTACACATCCGCCTACAATCCATAATAAAGAATAATTAGGATTCTGAAAAAAAAAAAAGAAAAAATCAATGGTTCACTCACAGGAGAACCCACTCTTTCCCGCATTAGGCACTAATTCATTTTTAACGTCTAATTAGATCGGGTAATCATTCCAATTAAGAACATAAGCTCGTTGCTTTTTATTTTACCAGAATTGGAGCCATAGAGCTCTATCCATTTATTCACTAGACCCAACTGTATTTGTCCCCTTCCAAAAATCAAAACAATCTTTTGGAACTGTAACGATCCGGTAAGGATAAACTCAAAGTTCTACTTTAACTTTTTAACTTTGACTTTCATTTCAAATTAAATAAATTAATAAAATAGAAAATCTAATAAAATAATAAATTAATAAAATAAGAAATTGATTTTATTACGACATGCTGTTTTTTCCATTCATTACCCTTGAGGATCAGTCGTGGTCTTATAGACTATACCAATAGTCTGGACGAATTCGTTGCTTCATCCAAATGTGTAAAAGATCATAGTCGCACTTAAAAGCCGAGTACTCTACCGTTGAGTTAGCAACCCGGATAAATAGGATATGTAGATACGATCGAAATACAAAAATCAATTGAATTGCACTGCACGACCCTATCAAAACATTGAACTAGCAACACATTGAAAAGAAAGATTTTATGATCAATTATAAACACAAAATACCAAAATGAGCAGATCGGATTAAAAATATTCCCAATCGAAATGTAAAAATTATGACAGACCACCCATTTTTTATCAAATTCTTTTTGGATTTTACTTAAGAAAATACATCTTGTATGAGAGTAAATGCAGCAAAGCAAACCCATCATTTGAGTGAAGGAAACAAAAAAAAACTAATATGGGGTGGGGATAAACAGCCCTATTTATCTACGATCGAATTATATTTGTTCGATACACCATTGTCAATATAAATGCAATGTTGAGAAAATAAATCAAGTAAATAAAATAAAGACTTGTGTTGGATTGGCACAACATAAACATAAATAAGAAATTGAAATGGAAAAATTAAGGAAAAGGTAAAGAAAAAATCCCCGGTTTATTCAATCAATAAAAGTACGATAAGCAAGCTTAACCCCTTGTTTGTTGTTAAATTCAATTCCCCCACCAAAATATGAATAAAGCAAGAAAAAGGCAAATGGTGTGTAAATATAAATAATTACACAAGGATAGATACTAGTTACCCTTCCCTACTTTATTTTATTTATTTAATAATTTTGTTTTTGACTTTAATTAACTCGAAGTTCTTTCTTTAAAGAATTCTGCCTTCCTTAAAATATAATAAACAGTTCCCGTAGGTTGAGCACCTTTTTCAAGGAAATATAGAATAGCAGGAACGTTTAAATAAGTTTGATTCTTTATCGGATCGTAAAAACCTACTTTTCGAAGATCTCTTCCTTCTCTTCGGGATCGAACATCAATTGCAACGATTCGATAGATGGCTCATTGGGATAGATGTAAATAAACAACGCCCCCCCTAGAAACGTATAGGAGGTTTTTTCCTCATACGGCTCGAGAAAAATGATTCTAATTTCTGTATATAATAGCAAGTAGATCCAAAAAATCATGAATTTTACTATGATTTGAATTGAGTACTTTTTTCTTCTTCCTTACAGAAAAAGGAAGAAATCTCATTCATACTCATAACTCAAGTTGGGTAATTCTGACAAGAAAATCCTTAGACATTTATTGAGCCGTCTCTAAACTCTTTTGTTTGTCTCATTTCGAATCTATTTTTATTCCTCAGTCTGATCCAATTGTTGAGACAATTGAAAATAGTGTTTCCTTGTTTCGGAATCCTTTATCTTTGCTTTGTGAAATCGTTGGGTTTAGACATTACCTCGGGGATCCTTATTCCTTTCAAAATGGCAGCAACATACCTTTTTTGTTATTTCTTTCTATATAAATAGAATACGAACGATTGATTCCCTTGTGATACACTTTTCATCGAAATAGTTTTACCAATTTCGAAAAATTGGACTTTTCAAACTTGTTCTGAATTTGAACCTTTCAATTTAGAATTTATATATAGTGAGGATATACTTACAAAGTTGGTCTAACTTATTGATTTTCACTAACCCTAGATTCTTTCCCTTGAAAAATGAATCAATCCTTTCTTCTCGAGCTTCATAATGTACTATTTACTTATAACCCAACACAAATTAGGTTCCGGGCAGAACAAACTATGTCGAGCCAAGAGCATCTTCATTACTATAGAAGATGGCGGATGTAAAAATCCACAGCCGATCATGTCCTTCAAGTCGCACGTTGCTTTCTACCACATCGTTTCAAACGAAGTTTTACCATAACATTCCTCTAATTGAAATTTCAAAGCGGTATGGAATTGATTCAATATAAAATCATGAATAGTCATTGGTTCAACCGGTATATAATAGTCCATACTTTCTATCTACGGATAAATAAGTATTTATCCGGATAAGGGTCAGCAAGGATCGAATTTATTTAATTTAACCCCATATTCTATCATATGAATGAAAATATTTATTTATATTTATAAATAAGACGAATAAACGAGTTTGCTTAAGACTTATTATTTACATCTTCAACAGATTGTTCGAGACGATCAATCATGAAGGATCCTGTTTTCTCGAACAAATAAACTATAAACCTCCAAAAGAGGTTTCTGTTTCTATAGTAGAATACTAATGATTTCCAATCCCGAAATCAAATCAATTAGTAACCAAATAAGCTATTCCAATGACCCGAAAAAGTCGAAATTTTGATAATATTGATTTCTCATACTTCTTCCAGTACCAATTCCGGTACCAATCAAGAAAAAAAAAAGTGAAGTAAAAAAAAAAAAAAACGATCTCGTGTAAGGTAAAATGGAGTTCCTTACGTTATTGTTATTCTTTCTTTCATCTGAAAGAGAAAATCTGAATCAAGAATCAGAGAAGTATGATCTTTTCGGATCCATCATATACAACTAAGAGTTCTTACCTTAGCCGGGGTAATTCTAATTATAGATATTTAAAAAATCACAGATCCTTTTCACTTAACCGAAAAGCCCTTGTTACTGAAATACAACAATACAATAAAAATACATAATATATATCATATAGGCATAGGCCTTGTTTTTTATACAGATTTTGTTTTACTTCTTCAAGAATTTTTGATCAATTCTAAAGTCAAGTAGATGGAATATACGAATTTCTCCCCAATCACTACATTACATTGATTTACAATGGTTCATTTGAACCAGCTAATATCTAAGATACAAAAAAATAAGGTCCAGATCAATCTGTTTTTCCTATTTTTTTTTCCGCGCCAACCCAACTTTAATTAGAAGTTTTAAGACCTGTGATGAAATTCAAAACTCCCCACTCTTTAATCTCTACATTCTATGTGGAATTGGGCGGGATACCATTTATTTTCTTTTTATTGACTTTAGGTTTGGGGAAAGGGAATAGAGAGGTCTTTCTCTCACATTCTGATTCAGAATGCATCATGTGAGAATTCCCATTTCATAGGTATTAGATATGGGACATAAAGTTTCTCTAAGGAACTAACTTCAAAATGAATATGAAATGAATATGAGTAGTACGAGCATATCCTGAATGTTTATGATATAATAGACCAAAAATCCCTTTTTTGAATGAAAATAAAGATATTTAATTTTACCCACATTTGACACTTGATTCCGTTTGTGAGAAACCAAACGAATTCTCAGATATGATTCTTAGAACCATTCTGAAAATTAATAAGAATGGATTTTTCCCCTTTAACAAATTCTTGTTTTATGTGGAATGCAGTGTGATCCCATCTTTCGTTTCATGAAAGACGATCTGGGACGGAAGGATTCGAACCTCCGAATAACGGGACCAAAACCCGCTGCCTTACCGCTTGGCCACGCCCCATTTTTATTTCTATTCGATACTAATCAACACTAATATGGGTATTGGTTATTCGTCAATCCCAACCCAAATACATAAAAACATATGGGATATTTTGTTGCTAGGGTTCAAGACATGCAGATATAGAATCAAAAAAATTCATTGATCATTACATAGAATTCAATTAAGATATTGTATGAAAGTTGAATTCCTTATATTCTCATTTTAGAATGATAATGGGGGGAGGGATTTTTTATTTGGGAGAGTCCGAACCGAAGAAAAAGGAGGATTTCTTGATCTGCCTTTTTCATTTTTCCCTTATAAAAAAAACTCAAAATTATCTAATCCACAAGAACGAAATGCTTGTTATGCTTAATATCTTTAGTTTAATCGGTATCTGTCTTAATTCTGTCCTTTATTCGAGTAGTTTTTTCTTCGCCAAATTGCCCGAAGCTTATGCCATTTTCAATCCAATCGTAGATGTTATGCCTGTCATACCTGTACTCTTTTTTCTCTTAGCCTTTGTTTGGCAAGCCGCTGTAAGTTTTCGATGAAATCTTTAATACTTTGCTAAATTGATGCTGTATTCGATAAAAAAATTCTAAAAATTGATAAGATCAGATAAGTCTTACATTACGAACCCTCGATTCAAAAATCGAAATTCTTGTATATTGAATGAATAACCGCAGCGATGAATTTGGATCAGCCTTTTCCCCGTTCTGACCTTCCAGTGAGTATGGACTATTAGGTACTCCACAATATCTAATTATTGATATGACAAGAAATTTCGGGTAACGAATGAATAAAAATCTTATTACAAATAAATTCGTTAAAATAAAATGACTTTTCAAGAAAAGACTTCATTTTATTTTTCATTTTTCGGGGTGTCAAAACAAATAAAATGGTATATGTGGTAAAAAATAGGTAATCTATTCCCCTCTTTCAAAAAAAAAAAATGATCTTGGAGATTGTGTAATGCTTACTCTCAAACTCTTTGTTTACACAGTAGTGATATTCTTTGTTTCCCTTTTTATCTTTGGATTCTTATCTAATGATCCAGGACGCAATCCTGGACGTGAGGAATAAGAAATTTCGAGTTTTTTTGCTTTTTTCTAAATTAATTCTTAATAATCTTATTTGTTTCATACATTTAACTATGATAAAATCAAGGGATGAGAATCTTTTCGAATTCGAAAATCCCAAGTGATCAGAGAAAGCGGAAAGAGAGGGATTCGAACCCCCGGTACAAATAATTCGTACAACGGATTAGCAATCCGCCGCTTTAGTCCACTCAGCCATCTCTCCTAATTCCAAATTGAAAATTTGTTATGTGATGTAACACGTGAAATAAAGATTGATAAAAATCCACCTTCTTTTCTTTATTTTCTTTTTTCATTTTATTTATTTATTTTTATTTAATCTTATTTAATTTTATAATTATTATTTAATAATTATTATTTAATTATTATTATTTATTTTATTAAATTATTCTATTTTAATAATAGAATTTATTATTATATTATTAAAATAGAAATTAGAAATATTCTAAAATATTCTAATAAATAATAGAAATTATTTAAATAGTTATTTAAATTTAAACTTTAACCAAGTATTTAATATAAGTATTTAATATTTAAATAAAATAATTTAAATAAAATAAAAAGAAAGGTATATATTTATACTAAATAAAAAAATATATATATAAATATATTATAGTATAAATATATTATTATGTATAAGAAAATATGTATAAGAAAAATAATAAATATAAGAAAAATAAGAAAAAGATAGAAAAAGCAATTGATCAGGAATTCAATATAGATAATGACTCAAAATAAAATGGATCTCCTCAATAGAAAGAATATCTTAGTTCTTTGATTTTATACGAAAGGTTTATTCTCCCGGCCTGATCCGCTTAAGTACTGGCCGGGCATTTATTCTTTTATTCCAATGAATCCTTCATAGATCAAACGATTTAATTTGGAATTTATATCAATCAAAAATACTTGTTATTGAAGCAACAACAACAAGAGAAATTTCCATTATCATTCCTATGATCGAAGTCCCATTTATTATTATTTAATTTAATATTTCTTTTTTATTCTTCTTTTTTTTTTATTGATTATTCTTTTTTTCTTTTTCTCAGTTTATTACTTAATTTCTTACTGTTGTCAAGTATCTTACTGTTGTCAAGTAAGGAATAAAAAAACACATATGATAACATTAACATAAAATATATATATATATATTAAATTAAACAATATTAAAATATTAAACAATATTAAATTACATTTAACAATTTTAAATATGAAAAACACATATTTCTATTCTAACATATTTCTATTCTAATAGAATAGAACTCAATATAACTCATTTACTTCTTCAAGAGACAAAATAGGAACAGTTGAGATTCAATTGACCCGAATTCATAAGATCTGGCACTGGCAGTTGAAAAGAAGGTGAAAAAGGGGGGGGTCCATGTATACAGAATTTATAATTTTTATAGTCTAGCTTCAATCACCCCTTCAGGCGGGAACCATTAGTTTAGTAACGACTTCCCAGCAAACGAAAAGCTTACCTTTTTATGTTATGCTAT